TGGATCGCATTCTAACGAATCCCTAGGGAATTTGTAAGAAATTCTTTTCTTTTTTAATATCTAATTTTGTATTAACAAAATTAGATATTAAAAAAGAAATCCGAAGCTAAAAACAAGAGAAGAATAAAAATAAGTAATAATAATGGATTATCATACATATATTTCATGTAGAAAGATGCATAGGCCCGTTTATTTAGTTCTACATTCCTTGCGCTTAGTATATATACTCATTTAGTATACTTAGTATACTTATATACAATTATATAAGTATACTTAATATACATTTATATACGAATTAGAATATGATAATAATTAGAATATGAATTCTAATTATTATAGGATATCCTTATACCAATAACAGGTACAAATATTAAATCGAGGTACCCTTTCTATGACAATTCTCAACAGCTTTCCCTCTATTTTTGTGCCTTTAGTGGGCCTAGTATTTCCGGCAATGGCAATGGCTTCGTTATTTCTTTATCTTGAAAAAAATAAGATTTTGTAAATCCGATCGGATCAAGGTCAAATCTCGTCTAGTTTTTTTCAAGACTTAGCGATGACGGATATCCATTTAGTAGAATAGTGTATAAGACTAAGAGGCGGCTTTCCCCGAACATAAACGAAGAGCTCTTATGCATGTGTAAACATGATATATAGGTACATAAATTCTATCTATTTTGAACAAGAGGCTGTGATCCGAACTCATGTCTGCAATGAAAGTCAATGGTACCAATCTACAGGGACTTATATGAAGGGGATACTCTTATTTTATTCTACCTCACCAATTCGATGAATTATTGCTAAGAGCTCACGTCCAAATAGTACTAGTTGATGAGAGTTACTTCGGAAATACAAAAAGTAAACTAAAATGGATTTGGTTTTGGTTATTTCCCCAATTCCAATAAAATGCAACTGGAGCTAGTATGTATGAGTTGGCGATCAGAATATATATGGGTAGAATTTATAGCGGGCTCTCGCAAACCAGGCAATTTCTTCTGGGCCTTTATCCTTTTTTTAGGCTCATTAGGATTCTTAGTGGTTGGAATTTCTAGTTATCTTGATAGGAATTTGCTATCTTTATTTCCGTCGCAGCAAATCAATTTTTTTCCACAAGGGATCGTGATGTCTTTCTACGGGATCGCGGGTCTCTTTATTAGTTCCTATTTGTGGTGCACAATTATATGGAATGTAGGTAGCGGTTATGATCGATTTGATACAAAAGAGGGAATAGTGTGTATTTTTCGTTGGGGATTTCCTGGAAAAAATCGCCGCATCTTTCTACGATTCCTTATGAAAGATATTCAGTCCATCAGAATAGAAGTTAAAGAGGGTATTTATGCTCGTCGTGTCCTTTATATAGAAAGCAGAGGCTTGGGGGCCATTCCCTTGAATCGTACTGATGAGAATTTGACTCCGCGAGAAATTGAGCAAAAGGCTGCGGAATTGGCCTATTTCTTGCGTGTACCAATTGAAGGATTTTGAAAAATGAACTGAAGAATAAACGCTTTCTTAGCAGGAGGAAACCCCCACGAATCCATTTTTCTTTAGCAAAACGGACTTGATTGAAGTTTCTTCCGAACGACCTGTTGGACCAAAGCAAACGTGTACGGAACAGCCATAATCTAAAACGAAACCCTTTTCTTTTATACTTTCTTTTGTCTTTACTACTGACCAAAGAATTGGATCTCATAAAATGAGGACTTTTCCGTCTTTTTTTTTTCACTCATTTTTGATCATCACAATATTCTTCAGAAAATTCTCTCAAATATTCCTTGGACTATGCTCGGGGACGGGGCTGGGGAGCCCGCTAATTTTTTTTTGCGAAATATTCGAAAGTTTCATTTTTAATAGAAGGTAAGTTCTTTCATTTCGAAATGCGACTAATATTTATTTTTTGAATTTGAATCTTTCGGGCATTCATCGAAGGGGGGAATCACTTCGAATATTTGATCAATTGAGATATCCGGAAACCCTATTTTTTTTTATTATTTCTTGCTTCAAATTCAAATTTGAATTTGAAGCGAGAATTCGCGGTGGATTCTTCTTCGATTTCTGTAGGTTTGCTACACTCGGTTCAAGGACTAACCGCCGAATCCCAACTAAAAAAAAAAAGACTCGATTTATAGGCGCGATACCTTGTAATCGAACTCATGCTTGATAGAAATATTAGACGCATAGAATCAACAAATGAGGTGGGTTCATTAACAATTCACAGATGAAAAAATGACAAAAAAGAACGCATCCATTCCCCTTAGATATCTTTCATCTATAGTATTTGTAGTATTTTTGCCCTGGTGGATCCCTCTCTCATTTAATAAAAGTCTGGAATCCTGGGTTACTAATTGGTGGAATACTAGTCAATCCGAAACCTTTTTGAATGATATTCAAGAAAAGGCTATTCTAGAAAAATTCATAGAATTAGAGGAATTATTTCTCTTGGACGAAATGATAAAGGAATTTCCGGAAAGACGTCTAGAAAAGCTTCGTATAGGGCTCCAGA